ATAATAATGAGATGGCTGAGGGATAAGCAGTAGATTGTAAATCTATAGACGAGTATTAACTCTCTCATTAATGGGTTTGTAGTGGAAACTTAAGACATTAGATTGCAAATCTGAAAATGTATAATTATACCAAACCTTATAAAGTTTAAAAAAAAATTTTTTGGCAACTTTGAAGGATGCTAGTTTATATATAACTTAAAACTTTAAAAAAGCATAAATAAGGAAGGAAGTAGGATACCTAAGAAATTAACCATTACTAAAAGAGATAATTTGTTAAACTTAAAATTAACATTTTTGAATCATCCCGTATTAGGCTTGATTAAAACAAAGAATACGATTCCTATTCGTAGATAGTAATAAAGTGTAAATAAAGCACTAGCAAGTAAAACAAAGAGAGGGAACAGTAATCCTTGAGAAGAAAGCTCTTGAATAATAAATCATTTAGGGATGAATCCTGTGAATGGAGGTAATCCACCTATGGACAAAACTGAAAGAAACCTAATTAGTCTTAAGTTTAAGTTATTAAAGTTAAACATTTGCACGAAATGGAAAAGCTGCTGCATCCTAAACAAAACAATAACAGATCTAGATACTACCGCATAAAAAACAAAATATATCAGCCAAGCTCTTTCTCTTACCAGAATAGAAAAGAGCATTCAAGATATATGATTAATAGAAGAAAATGCTATAACTTTTCGGAGAAGAGTTTGATTCAATCCTCCTAAAGCTCCGACGATAGCTGACATAATAGCACTTCAAAAAACAAAGAAATTAAATATGGAGTCAACGATCAAGTACTCGAGTAAGATTATAGGAGCAACTTTTTGAATTGTGATTAAAGCGATACATTGAAACCATGAAATTCCATTTATAACTTGAGGGAATCAAAAATGAAAAGGAGCTGCACCTATTTTAAGAAGTAAAGCAAACCCCACTAAATACAAAGATCTGCTAATTATTAAAAATTCCAGTGCTCCTAATAAGACCAGAGAAGACCCTAATGCCTGAATTAAAAAATATTTTAACGAAGCCTCCGAAGAATATTGATTACCCTTTATAACCAAAAAAGGAATAAAAGATATAAGGTTTAATTCTAAACCACATCAAGCCCCGAACCAAGAGTCCGATGAGATACACAATAAAACCCCTCCAACAAGAGTAGTAGAAAATAACAACGTTCTTGGAACAAATAGCATTAAAAAGAGAGAACCCAGTCTCATATCCGGGGTATGAGCCCATTAGCTTAATTTAGCTTATCTTTATAAAAAATATTCATAAGAATAATCTAAGCATGACAAGCTTAAGTTATATATTTAACTAATTTTATGCACTCCAGTGTTAGAGCACTAAAAGTTTTGATCTTTTAAGAGTTGATAAAATCATCGAGAGCAATAATACAGGAGGGAAATAAAGGAAAGTGAAAGGGGGAAGATAAGGCCCTAAGGGCCTTATCTTCCCCCCTTTTTTCACTTTTTTTTCTAAGGATATAGTGTCTGATTAAAGGACCTCTTTGATATGGAGGAGCAAGCACTCTGTGCCTATGTTATTAGTTTGATCCTAGCTATAGTTCTTTGCGATTCTCATGAAAACGCATGCAAATTATTAAAGTAATAACGAGTCTTTTTAATAAGTATGATTTACTAATTTCATTCGCAGCGTAAAATATTAGACAATAATAAGTAATTGATCTGGTATGTGAAATAGACCTGGCTAATGTTTGTGCCAGCAGCCGCGGTTATACCTCTAGGTCACGTAAAGAATTTTTGGTAAGTGGTAAGTTGATCGTTTATTACTAAATCAAAGCTAGTGTGAATGAGAGGTAAAATTCAATATTTTAATTCGTTTCTGATTTTTTAATAAAAACATGAAACTGCAAAATCTAAGACAAAAAGCAGGATTAGATACCCTGGTATTCTTAGATTTAAAATTTATACCAAATTATTGCAAGTTATGTTCTTTAAAGTTAAAGGAGTTTGGCGGTAATTTAGTCCTGTTAGAGGAACCTGTCTCTGAAACGATAAACCACGAAATATCTTACTTTTTTTCAAAGTTTGTATACCGTCATTATCAGGTAACTTCGGGAGAAAAAGTTACTAAAATAGTATATGTTAATATATTAGATCAAGGTGCAGCCTATAAAAAAGTTGGGATGGGTTACAATAAAATTTATTTAAAACGGATTGGGGTCATAACAGCACCATGAAGGTGGATTTAATTGTAATATTGATTTAACAAGTCATTGTGATATTGGATCTAAATTATGTACATATCGCCCGTCGCTTCCATCTATTAAATGGAATAAGTCGTAACATAGTAGGGGTACTGGAAAGTGCACCTAGATAGAATAAATAAAACTTGTTTTTGTATGAGCTTAAATTTAAATTATAAAAATCATTTATAACTGTTTAAATGAAGTATTTATTATAAAATCATTATTTTTAAACTATAGAGAAGAGTATCGTAAGAGAACGTTGAAATATAACACTAATTAAGAGGAAAAAATATTTGTGCCTTGTGTATCAGAAATACTTTAAATAGTCAAAATATAATTTGCGTTCTCGAAATAAAAAGAGCTAAGGGTCTAAGACTTTACGTGTTAAAGTAATTCTTAATTGATTTTTAGAAATGATATGTTAGTCGCGTTTTATATATCTAGTTTCTCCAGAATTAAATTTAATTTAGCTTTAAAATTTAATTTATTTTAAATTAAAGACCAGGTGGGCTGAGCTTCTTGGTATAAACTTATACGGTACTCAGTTTTTTTCTTAGAATAATAGGCTTAAAAGTTGCCATTTATATAAAGTGTTCAAACTATAACTTTTTCACATAAAATATTGTAGTTCCTATAATAAAGTACGGGGATATTTTTTGAAAATTTATTTTCTAAGTAATAATGAGTATATTAGTAAATATTTGTGTAATATGGTTATTGTAGATTAAGGATCTCTTTTAATTTTGAATTGATGCTGCCAAGGAACTTGGCAAATATGGATCTTGCCTGTTTATCAAAAACATGTCTGTGCGAGTAATATTCACAGTCTGGCCTGCCCACTGATTAATTTTAAAGGGCTGCGGTATCTTGACCGTGCGAAGGTAGCATAATAATTAGTCTTTTAATTGGAGGCTGGAATGAACGGTCGGACAAAGAACCAACTGTCTCGGTAGTAATTATTAAATTTAACTTTCTGGTGAAAAGGCCAGGATGACCTGGGGGGACGACAAGACCCTGTAAAACTTTACATTGAATTAGTAAAGCTAGAACTATTTGTGACAATGGTTGTACTAATTATATTTGTTTTGTTGGGGCGACATGAGTATAATTAACTAACTGCTCTTAGAAAAAACAATTATTTTTGTTATGTGAATGATCCTTTATGTTAAGATTTAAAGAAAAAGTTACTTCAGGGATAACAGCGTTATTTTTTTTGAGAGTTCTTATCGACAAAATAGATTGCGACCTCGATGTTGAATTAAAATTTTCTTATAGTGTAGCAGCTATGAAGAAAGGTCTGTTCGACCTTTAAATTTTTACATGATTTGAGTTCAAGCCGGCGCGAGCCAGGCTGGTTTCTATCTCCCAGATAAGACTAGATTACTTTAGTACGAAAGGATTAAGTAGTCAAAAAACTTTTTTTTAATAGAATATTTATATTGATTTGGCTGAAGGGCAATAGGATTAATACCTATATCTGAATAATCAATATTTGTTATAAGTAACAAAGAATAATTATTTATTTATCATATTTTTTATTTCTATTTTAAATTATATTTTTCTTCTTGTATGTGTATTAGTTAGGGTGGCGTTTGTAACTTTACTTGAGCGTAAAATTTTAGGATATATTCAGATTCGTAAAGGGCCTAATAAAGTAGGATATATAGGAATTTTACAACCATTTGCGGATGCTGTGAAACTATTTTTAAAAGAACAAACTGTTCCAACTCTGTCTAATTTTCTTCCATATTATCTTTCTCCTGTCTTTGGTCTTTTTACTGCTCTAGTAGTTTGAGCAGTAATTCCTTTTAATAGAGGATTAATAAATTTTGATATAAGAATTTTGTTTTTTATATGTTGTTTAAGATTAGGTGTGTATTCGACCATGAGAGCGGGATGGGCTTCTAATTCAAAATACTCTTTGTTGGGGAGACTTCGAGCTGTGGCCCAGACTATCTCTTACGAGGTGAGGCTAGCTTTTATTTTACTATCTCCTGTTTTCATGGTAGGAGGTTTTAACTTAGAATTGTTCAACTTTTACCAAGAAAGAATATGGTTAATTTGATTTATATTTCCTCTTGGGATACTTTGATTAGCATCGTGTTTGGCGGAAACAAATCGGACACCTTTTGATTTTGCTGAGGGGGAATCAGAGTTGGTGTCTGGTTTTAATACTGAGTATAGAAGTGGTGGCTTCGCGTTGATTTTTATAGCAGAGTATGCTAGGATTTTATTTATAAGCTCGCTATATGCTTTACTTTTTTTAGGGGGTAATCCTAATTCTTTGCTGTTTTATTTTAAGTTAACTTTTGTTGCTTTCATTTTTGTCTGAGTACGAGGTACTTTACCTCGGCTACGTTATGATAAACTAATATACCTAGCTTGGAAAAGTTTTTTACCAGTTGCATTGAATTATCTTATTTTTTTTATAGGATTGAAAATAATGTTTTATTGTTTTGTATTATAAAGATAACTTTATAAACTTATCTAATTAAATCTATTCTTAAATTTATAAACAATTACTAGAGACTCTCTCTTTCCAGTGTTTTCAAAACACTTGTTTTACATATAAACTAAGTAATCAAGATAGTAATTTATCTCATCTAAGGAACAATAAAGGATTTAAAATATAGTATCTGAAGTAAGCTAGTGTGAGAATCTGGCCTGTAAGAATATAAGGATCCTCCACAGGACGAGCCCCAATTCAAGTTAGTAAAATTACAATAGCTACAAAAGTTCAAAATATAGCTTGATTTAATGGGTAGAATGTTAATCTTCGGAATTTTGATACGTGTGTAAACGGAAGAATAAAAAGAATAGCTACCGATAGAACTAGAGCAATTACACCTCCAAGCTTATTTGGAATTGAACGTAGGATTGCATACGCGAATAGAAAATATCACTCCGGTTGAATATGGGCAGGCGTAACCAGAGGGTTAGCTGGAATGAAATTGTCAGGATCTCCTAGCAAATAGGGATTTAAAAGGGTAAGAATGATTAGAGCTGTAAGCATAGCTCTAAATCCTACAATATCTTTAAAAGTAAAATAAGGATGGAATGGGACTTTATCAGTATTTCTGATTACTCCTAGCGGATTATTAGCACCCCTTTGGTGTAAAAACAAGATATGAACTAACGTAGCGGCAGCCACGATAAAAGGCAACACAAAATGGAAAGTGAAGAATCGAGTTAGAGTGGCATTATCTACTGCGAATCCTCCTCAAATTCATTGAACAAGATCTGTTCCTACGTAGGGAATTGCTGAAAATAAATTAGTAATAACGGTAGCCCCTCAGAATGATATCTGTCCCCATGGTAAAACGTAGCCTAAGAAAGCAGTAGCCATGACCATAAATAATATAATTACTCCAATTATTCATGCATGAAAGATTATGTATGAGCCGTAGTAAATGCCCCGGCCAATATGGGCATATAAGCAGATGAAGAAGAAAGAGGCTCCATTAGCATGAAGAGTTCGTAATAATCAGCCGTAATTCACATCTCGGCAAATATGAGTCACACTGGAGAAAGCTAAGTCAACCGATGCTGTGTAGTGTATTGCTAGGAATAAACCAGTAGCAATCTGTAAAACTAAACAGAGGCCTAGGAGGGATCCAAAATTTCAAAAAACTGAAATATTTCTAGGTAAAGGCATATCTACTAAGGCCCCATTAGCAATTTTAAATAAAGGGTGGGACTTTCGTAATGGTGTTGTCATTAGGAAGAAAGGCGAAGTGGACTAGCTCTGCTTCCTGTAACTTTAACAACAGCAAGTAAAGTTAGGAGAAGATACATAACTATAAAGAGTGTAAAAATCATTGTAGGCGCCCTATAAATTTTTCTAATAATTTCTAAATTTGAATGGAACTCTATCATGTTAGAAATTGCTATTCTAACTTTAAACGGAACATCTAATCAGTCTATAATAATAGAAGAAGATACTGATACTAATAAAACAAAAGTAAAAGTAATAGTAGAGGTTAGAGAAAATCTAAATATTTCGTTTGGCGCTAAAGAAGCAACATAAATAAAAAGGACTAATATTCCTCCCAAGAAAATTAAAAATAGAATATAAGAAAACCAAAACGTTAAGTTAAGTAATCCAGAACTAATAGTAATCAGACAAGTTTGTACTAATAAAGTTAATCCTATAGAAAGAGGGTGCAACAAGCGCACAAAGAAAAATCTTAAAGTTAAGATGACAAGAGAGAAGATAATTAAAATATTCAGAGGATAGTTTAGATTAAGATATTAGTTTTGGATACTAAAGACGAAAGCAATTTCTCCCCTGAAGTTTTAAGAAATTTTTTTCATTGTTGGTATACAAGACCAAAGTTTTTCGTTAAACTATTAAAACCAATGACAATTTTATCAAGAACAGGACTTCTTTTTCCGTTGGTAAGTATTTTTTGCGGTCTTCTTGCTTTTGTTTCCAATCGTAAACATCTTTTAAATGCTTTACTTAGCCTTGAGTTTATTATATTAGGGATTTTTTGACTTATAGTTATTTCTTTAAATGGTCTATCCCAAGAAGTTTATCTTGTTCTTTTCTTTTTAACTTTAGTGGCCTGTGAGGGATCTCTTGGACTTTCTATTTTAGTATCTATTGTTCGTACCCATGGTAATGATTATTTTAGAACATTTAATTCCCTTCAATGTTAAAGTTAATTTTTATATTTACTATATTGATCCTTTGTGCTAGCAATTGAAATTTTATCCAGGCGATGTTGCTTCTGATTTCTTTTTATCTAATTATTACTTATAACCATGATTTTTTTATGTTTAGTCTCGGGCATTCGCTGGGCATAGATTATTTGAGGATAGTTATAATTCTTCTAAGTGTTTGAATTACCATCTTAGTGGTTTTTGCAAGTCAGACAATTCTAAAAATGAATAATTTTCCTAATATTTTTCTGATTACAAATCTTTGTTTGTGTTTGGCCCTTATTTTAACCTTTTCTTCCACAGATTATTTAATATTTTATATTATGTTTGAGAGATCTCTTATTCCTACATTGATTTTGATTTTAGGCTGAGGTTATCAACCTGAACGAATTCAGGCAGGTGTTTATATATTATTTTATACTCTTTTTGGTTCTCTTCCTTTGTTAGTTTCTTTATTAAGACTTTATAATTTCGGTGGGACACTAACTATAGGATTAACTATACAAGTAAGAGAGTTTGATTTTATTAGAACTATATGGTATATCAGAACTGTATTCGCTTTTTTAGTTAAGTTACCTATGTATTTTTTTCACTTGTGATTACCAAAGGCTCATGTTGAAGCTCCTGTAGCAGGATCAATAGTTCTAGCAGGGGTTTTATTAAAATTAGGAGGATATGGACTAATTCGAGTTTTACCACTTTTTTCTAGTATTAACAAAATAGCAAGATCTATCTGAGTCAGAGTTGGAATTGCAGGGGGAGCTATAGTTAGTTTAGTTTGTTTGCGACAGGTTGATTTAAAATCTCTTATTGCTTATTCTTCTGTTGCTCATATGGGGCTGGTTTTGGCAGGTCTCATAACCCTAAATTCTTGAGGTTTAAACGGAGCAGTTGTTGTGATAGTTGGGCATGGTCTTTGTTCCTCCGGGTTGTTTTGTATGGCTAACATAGTTTATGAACGAGTTAAAAGACGAAGTCTTTTGATTGCTAAAGGTTTACTGAATTTTATACCTAGAATAGGTTTATGGTGATTTTTGTTGAGAGTAAGAAACATAGCTGCACCTCCTTCTTTAAATTTATTAGGAGAGATCAGGCTAATTATTAGAGTTATAAGATGAAGAAAGCTAATTATATTAGGAATTGCTGCTTTATCTTTCTTTAGTGCTTCTTACACTATTTACCTGTACTCTCTTAGACAACATGGGCTTTATTTTAATTCTCTTTTCTCATGTTGTTCAGGAAAAGTTGGTGAATATTTTGTGCTTGCTTTACATTGAGTTCCATTGAATATTTTATTCCTAAAAGGATCAGTGCTACTAACAGTAATTTAATTTAAATAGTTTAAGTAAAACATCAGTTTGTGGTGCTGGAGATATAAGTAGTTATTTTAAATAATGACTTGAAAAGTTCAAATACATTTAGCTAGGATAGTTTTTCTAGTAAGAATCTCAGTAACTTCTTTTTTGGGATCTCTATTCTCCCTACTTATAAATTTTACTTTAATTGTAGAGTGGGAAATTGTATCTGTTAATTCATGTATTTTAATATTTACTTTAATTATTGATTGGGTTTCATGTATATTTTTGAGATTTGTTTGTTTTATTTCGGCTATGGTTTTATTTTATAGTGGAAGTTACATAGAAGGAGACAAGAGGATTGACCGGTTTCTTTTTTTAGTATTAGCTTTTGTATTTTCAATAGGTGCTTTAATTCTTAGGCCTAATATTGTTAGGATTCTTTTAGGATGAGATGGTCTAGGGTTGGTTTCATATGCTTTAGTGATTTACTACCAGAATGAAAAATCTGCAAATGCAGGGATATTAACAATTCTTTCTAATCGTATCGGGGACGTAGCGATCTTACTTAGTATTTCATTATTTTTTACTCAGGGTGGCTGGAATTTTATTACTATGTCAGAGTTCTTATCCGATAAAGAAGTTATGTTAAAAATGTTAATTATTCTTGCAGCAATAACAAAAAGAGCTCAAATTCCTTTTTCAGCTTGGCTACCTGCAGCCATAGCAGCTCCAACTCCAGTTTCTGCTCTTGTCCATTCTTCGACTTTGGTAACAGCCGGAGTATATTTATTAGTCCGGTTCAGGCCGGCACTAGAAAATTCAAAAGTTCAATCATTTCTTCTTATCATTTCAGCACTTACAATGTTTATAGCTGGTTTAGGGGCAAATTTTGAATTTGATCTTAAAAAGATCATTGCTCTTTCTACTCTCAGGCAATTAGGAGTTATAATTAGAATCTTAGCTTTAGGCTTTCCTACCATCGCTTTTTTTCATTTACTTACTCATGCACTTTTTAAGGCTTTGCTTTTTATATGTGCAGGAGTTATCATTCATAATGTCAAAGATCACCAAGATATTCGTTTTATAGGAAGTTTATCAATTCATATACCTTTGACTATTACCTGTATAAATATTGCTAATTTGGCTTTATGTGGTGCTCCTTTTATGGCCGGGTTTTATTCTAAAGACCTTATTTTAGAAGTAGCATTTATGAGTAATATTAATGTTATTGCTTTTTTACTTTATGCGTTTGCTACGGGATTGACAGTTTGTTATACTTTACGATTAATTTATTTGAGATTAACGGGGGTCTTTAATTTAGGTCTATACTCCAGAGTCTCAGATAACGCAACTATTATAACTTATCCTATAGTCATATTAAGATTAGGCGGAATCATTGGAGGAAGAGCTCTTAGCTGGCTTATTCTCCCTGATCCATACATAATTTGTTTGACCTTCGGGTTTAAAACTTTGGCTCTCAGGGTTAGAATCCTAGGAGCTCTAGCAGGATACATTTTAAGTTTCACTGGAATTTGTGTATCGATTAAATCATCAAAAATCTTCCCCATTACCGTGTTTTCAGGATCAATATGGTTTATACCATCTCTTTCCACTATGTTTACTTCTTTGCTAGTTCTCAAAACTTCTGAATCAATTCAGAACTCGATAGATAAAGGATGAGCTGAAAGTTTGGGCGGACAAGGAATTTTTAAGGTGGCTATAAGAGGAAGGTCCAATTTACAGTCACTTCAGGATAGTTCAATTAAATTATATATAAAAAGATTTATACTTTGAGTACTTATTGTAGCTTTATATATGATATAATTTACATAATTTAAATAGAATATCACATTGAAGCTGTGAATGTGGCTATAAGCCTGTAAATATTTTTAGAATAAATATTCAATTTTACAACGAAAATGTAACGTGTTTATTACACCATAAAAACTGAAATATAAATGGAATTTAACCACTTAAAGAAAAGGTTAGAAACCTCTCTTTTAGACTTAATATTTCCTTGGGAGGAACTATAATTTCATTGGCATCATTAACAATGATGTGCCGCTCTTTGGCTTCACCCAAAAATTAGAGGTCAATTGACCAAAATTTAGGCCGAAACTAAACGTAATTCTTCACTTTCTAATTAAAGCAGGCAGATTAACCTGCGCCTTATGAATGCAAGTCATATATTCTTCGAGAAATACCGCTCTATCTACCTCATCAGTAAATAAATACATATAAAAATAGCCACACTACATCTACAAAATGTCAATATCAAGCAGCTGCTTCAAACCCAAAATGATGCTTTGAAGAAAAATGACAGTAATAGAGACGGAACCAGCAAACAGCTAAGAAAGTTGAACCAATGATAACATGAAGACCATGAAAACCGGTTGCAACAAAAAAAGTTGACCCGTAGACAGAATCTGCAATTGTAAAAGAAGCCTCAAGGTATTCATACCCCTGTAATAATGTAAAATAAAATCCCAGAATAATAGTTAACCCTAGTCTTTGAACGGCCTGAGTGTAGTTGGCTTCTATGATGGCATGATGTGCTCAAGTTACAGTAGCTCCCGAGGATAATAAAATGGTAGTATTCAAAAGAGGAATTTGGAAAGGATTGAATGGTTGGATACCTAACGGAGGTCATGTCATTCCAATCTCCACCGCGGGAGATAATCTTCTATGAAAGAAAGCTCAAAAGAATGAGAAAAAAAACAAGACTTCAGAGACAATAAATAGAATTATTCCTCACCGAAGACCATTAACTACAACCCTAGTGTGTAAACCTTGATATGTACCCTCGCGAACAATATCTCGTCACCACTGAATTATAGTGAGTGTGGTAGCAATTACGCCAAGAATTAATAAATTTATATTGAATTGGTGAAACCATTTAACTAAACCAGTAGTTAGCATTATTGCGCTAATAGATCCTGTAAGAGGTCAGGGTCTCATATCCACTAAATGATAAGCATGATGACCATGAGATGATGTCATTAGTTTAAGTAGATCACTCTAAAGCTCCTTGATTTCATTCATAATATAGTCCTAAAAGAAGAATAAGTAAAAAAATTAAGCCAGTTACAAATCAAGAAAGAACATCTGTAACTCCTACCACGTTTGCAAGAGGGAGTAAAAGAGTAATTTCTACGTCAAAAATTAAAAAAATTACAGCAATTAAAAAAAACCGTAAAGAAAATGGTAAACGAGCTCTTCCTTTAGGATCAAATCCACACTCATAGGGAGAATTTTTCTCCCGGTCTGTAATTGTTTTTTTAGAAAGTAATGAAGCAATAATTATAACTAAACATCTGATAATAAAAGTAATACTCACAGCTGAAAAAACTACATAAATTAGCTCCTCCATTAATTATGACCTTTTTGATTGTAAGTCAAATGTACTGAGTTATATACTAAAGAACTATTTTTCTAGAAATCTAGTCTTTCAAATTGGAAGTCTGATGTACTAATATACTAAAAAAAATAGTTGACTTCGCTAGCATACAAAGTCCTTAAAACAGCAAAAACATAAGATTGAATAATAGCAACAGCAGATTCAAGCACTAAAAGAAGGATTTGCGATAAAATTAATACAATCACAAGATAATAGCTTACCCTAGGCCCTGTACCCCCGAGTAAAGTTAACAATAAATGTCCCGCAATTATATTAGCGGCTAATCGAACAGCAAGAGTTCCAGGTCGAATAACATTTCTAATGGTTTCAATTAAAACTATGAAAGGCATTAATACCCTAGGTGTTCCTTGCGGAACAAGGTGAGCAAACATATGCTGGGAATTATTAGATCACCCGAAGATTATTAAAGTAAGTCAAAGAGGTAAAGAAAGAGAGAGAGTTATAGCTAAATGCCTAGAACTAGTAAAAATATAAGGGAACAAACCTAAGAAATTATTTCATACGATGAATCTGAAAAGTGCAACAAAAACAATTCTTATTCTTGATTGTTTAGGCCCAAGTAAAATTTTAAATTCTCCGTGCAGAGTACAAATAACTTTATTTCAAATGTATAGTCACCGAGATGGAGATGCCCAGTATATAAAAGGAAGACACAATAATCCTAGGTAAGTAGATAGTCAATTAAGTGACAAATTTATTAACCTTGAAGATGGCTCAAAAATAGAGAAAAGTCTAGTTATCATGTTCAATTTTTTTGTATAATTTTAATGGAAGATTTTGATTTTCTTGGTTTAATAGGGATTTTAATAAAATAAGTTATTCTATAAAATAAAAAATAACCAATTAAAAACATAACCATCAAGTTTAGTCAAAGAAGCGGTGCTATTTGAGGCATTTAACCCAGAGTAATCAGATTACCATGGTAGGTTTAAAAGACCTATACTTTTCTCAGCCACTGGGTATATTCGCTAGAAGAAGAAATTCAAGTCAAGAAAGTATCAACCCTTACACTTTCAATTACAATAGGTATAAAACTATGATTAGCACCACAAATTTCTGAACACTGGCCATAAAAAAGACCAGGGCGGTTAATTAAAAATCTTATTTGATTGAGCCGCCCAGGAATAGCATCCGCCTTTACTCCTAAGGCGGGAACAGTTCAAGAGTGAATCACATCGGCTGCCCTTACTAAGACTCGAATCTGGGTGTTTATAGGCAAGACTGTTCGATTGTCTACATCTAATAAACGAAATCCATCCCTTGTTAACTCATTTGAAGGCACCATGTAAGAATCGAATTCTACTTGAAAAAAATCAGAATACTCATATCTTCAATATCATTGATGTCCAATTGTTTTTAAAGTAACTCTTGGGTTATTAACTTCATCTAGAAGATAAAGGAGTCGTAAAGACGGTAAGGCAATAAAAATTAGAATTAAAGCAGGCAAAATAGTTCAAATAATTTCGATATTTTGGTTTTCAAGTAAAAATCGATTAATGAACTTATTAAAAAATAAAGACCTTATTATATACCCAACAAAAGTAACAATAAGAATAATCACCACCATTGCGTGATCATGAAAAAAAATTAATTGCTCTATTAATGGAGAAGCTCTATCCTGAAGGCCTAAATAACCTCATGTTGCCATTACTAAAAGAAGATTAATCTTCCTAATAAGAGCTTAAATCTTACACATCCGTCTGCCATTTTAGTAATACCAAGAGAAAAATTTTTCCTAATAAGATCCTAAATCTTACACATCTATCTGCCACCTTGATAATTAATTTGAAACCATAGGGATCTCCATATAGCTATGATCAGCAGGTGGGTAAGGATGTTGCCATTCAATAGATGAAGGCAAAAATAAATTGAACATAACCGGTCGAACAGACACTAATGCTTCTCACACAATTAAGATAAATCCTAAAACGGCTACTAAAGAAATTATTGATCCTATTGAAGATACCACATTTCAAGCTCTAAAAGCATCTGGATAATCAGAATATCGCCGGGGTATTCCATTCAGACCTAAGAAATGCTGAGGGAAAAAAGTAATATTAACGCCAATGAATATTGTGAAAAAGTGAATCTTTAATCACTTAGGATTTAAAGTAACCCCGGTGAATAAAGGAAATCAGTGGGCAATTCCCGCAAAAATCCCAAAAACAGCACCTATTGATAGCACATAGTGGAAATGGGCCACTACATAATAAGTATCGTGAAGAATAATGTCAATAGAAGAGTTAGCTAATACAACTCCAGTTAGACCACCTACTGTGAATAAGAAAATAAAACCAAGAGCTCATATTATAGATGGCCTATAATTAATCTGGGTACCGTGGAGTGTACCCAATCACCTAAAAATTTTAATTCCAGTTGGGACTGCAATAATTATCGTAGCTGAAGTGAAATATGCCCGTGTATCAACGTCTATCCCAACTGTAAACATATGATGAGCTCACACCACAAATCCCAAAATCCCAATAGCTAGTATTGCATAAATCATTCCCAAGGTACCAAAAGATTCTTTTTTACCTGATTCTTGCCTTACAATATGAGAAATTATACCAAATGCTGGTAAAATTAAAATATACACTTCTGGGTGACCAAAAAATCAAAAAAGATGTTGATACAAGACTGGATCACCGCCGCCAGCAGGATCAAAAAAAGAAGTATTCAGATTACGGTCGGTTAACAATATAGTAATGGCACCTGCTAAAACAGGCAAAGATAATAATAATAAAATAGCAGTAATGAAAACAGCCCAGACAAAAAGAGGCATACGATCCATTCTTATCCCAACCGCTCGCATATTAATTACAGTTCTTATGAAATTAACAGCACCCAAGATTGAAGAAACACCGGCTAAATGAAGAGAAAAAATACCCATATCTACAGAAGCTCCGGCATGAGCAATTGCTGATGCAAGAGGCGGATACACTGTTCACCCAGTTCCTACTCCACTTTCAACTATTCCTCTTGACAGAAGAAGTGTTAATGAAGGCGGTAAAAGTCAAAATCTTATATTATTTATACGAGGAAATGCTATATCTGGCGCCCCCAATATTAGAGGGACCAATCAGTTCCCAAAACCTCCAATCATAATTGGTATAACTATGAAGAAAATTATAACGAAAGCATGTGCAGTAACAATTACATTATAAATTTGGTCATCTCCAATAAGTCTTCCAGGTTGACCAAGTTCAGCCCGGATAACTAACCTAAGAGAAGTTCCGACTATTCCAGCCCATGCCCCAAAAATAAAGTAAAGAGTTCCAATATCTTTGTGATTTGTAGAAAAAAATCATCGTTGCAT